TGATCCACTACCGTCCGAATAGCATTTCCTGCTGCGGTTTGTGCCGCAAAGGGTGTCCCTCTTCTTGTACCCTTGAATCCACAAGTACCGGCGGAGGACCAAGAAATTACCCGGCCTCGTACATCTGTAACAGTCACAATGGTATTGTTGAAACTTGCTTGAACATGAATAACCCCTTTTGGTATTCTACGCGCATTCTTACGTAAACCAATACGCCCATTCCTACGTGAACCGATTCTGGGTGCGGGTTTTGCCATATTTTATCGTCTCATAAATATAAGTCAGAGGTATATGGATATATCCATTTCATGCCAAAACGGATCTTTTCCGCTTTTTTTTATTTGTATATTGGGTCCCTTAGGGAGTCTCTTTTATTTTATAAAGATTATCCTTGTCTTTGTTTATGTCTCAGGTTGGAACAAATTACTATAATTCGTCCCCGTCTACGGATCAGTCTACATTTTTCACAAATTTTACGAATGGAGGCCCTTATTTTCATATTTGTCATTCCTTAACTGAATTTCAAATTTACTTATTTGAAGAAAATTAGTTTCTGGAAATTTGAAACTTTCGGATTGTATCCCTCCGAAAGGAATATTGAAGTTGAAAAAAAAACCACCTAATCGTTTGAATCCTTGTTTCGGAGTCTAGAAACTATACGCCCTTTGGTTGAATCATAATGACTTCTTTCAATTTTTACTCTATCTTCCGTTGGTATACGTATAAAACTACGTTGAATCCTTCCTGAACCATAACCTAGAATCCGATCTTCATTATCTAAATGAATCCGAAGCATACCATTCGGAAGTGATTCAGGAATTAAACTTTCATGAATCCAGTTTTCTTTTTTCATTCGCGGTAAAACCTCCTTGAAGTATTAAGTAAGAGGAGAGTGAGAATAGAAACCCGTTCTTTATCTTTTTTTTTCACAAATAGTAAAGTTCCATATCTTAATTTGGATATAGGAAAGCTTACCATATATAACACAAAATTTCTCCGCCGATTCCTTCTAGTCGGGCCTCTCGGTCCGTCATTATACCCCGAGAGGTAGAAAGAATTACAATCCCCATCCCACCTAAAATTCTAGGAATTCGTTGATAACTAGAATAGATTCGTAGACCGGGTCGACTGATCCGTTTTAAATTTAAAACAGTTTTACATGGACCTTTCCTATTCCTTCTATGCCGTAGGGTTAAAACCAAAAAATATTTGTTGTTTTCCTGATGTTTCCTCACATTTTCAATAAAACCTTCTCTTAACAGTATTTTAACAAGGTTTTCGGTGATGTTAGTAGATGGTATTCGAACTGTTCCTTTTCTATTCATGTCGGCATTGCGTATAGAAGTTATTATATCAGCAATAGTGTCTTTACCCATGATAAATTAAAATTATTGTTACCCCCGAACTTTGATATAATCAACATGCTTTTTTCTTTCTATTTTATGAATCGTTAAAGATATATGCGTGAGACAAATTTACTAATTAATCTAGTTTACTCTATTCATATTTTATTCAAATGCTATAATAGCATTAGAGTCTCCGTTTTATTAGACTTATAATACTTCAGGTGCTAATGAAACTATTTTAGTGAAATTTAACTGTCTCAATTCCCGTGCGATCGCACCAAAAATTCTAGTTCCTTTGGGATTTCCTTCTTGATCAATAACAACCGCAGCATTGTCATCATATCGTAGTATCATACCGTTGTCACGTTTGAGTTCTTTACAAGTACGTACAATTACAGCTCTGATCACTTCGGATTTTTCTAGAGGTGTATTTGGTATTGCTTCCTTGATTACAGCAACAATAACGTCACCAATATGAGCATATCGTCGATTACTAGCTCCTATGATTCGAATACACATTAATTGTCGGGCCCCGCTGTTATCCGCTACATTTAAGTGGGTTTGAGGTTGAATCATATCATTTTTTTTTTTATTTGCTCTTTCACTGCGAAGGGGCTAAGTAAAAAAAGAAATATTGTTTGTCCAAAACAAAAAAAAAAGAAACCTATAATTTTGTTTTTTTTTTCATTCAAAAGATTTCTTTTCTTTGGTTATACATTCTTATCCCGAAATAATGAATTGCGTTCGTATAGGCATTTTGGATGCCGCTATTGAAATAGCCTTTCTGGCTACATTTTCTGCTACTCCACCCATTTCATAAAGTATTCTACCCGGTTTAACGATAGCTACCCAATATTCGGGAGATCCTTTACCGGAACCCATACGCGTTTCCGCGGGTCTTACTGTAACAGGTTTGTCTGGAAATATACGTACCCATATTTTTCCGCCGCGGCGTACGTTTCGTGTCATTGCTCGCCGCCCTGCTTCTATTTGTCTAGACGTGATCCACGCGGGTTCAAGTGCCTGAAGAGCATATCTACCAAAGCAAATACGATTACCTCGATAAGATATTCCTTTCATTCTTCCTCTATGTTGTTTACGGAATCTGGCTCTTTTGGGGTTATAGTTGATGGTTCTTTTTCAATTTCAATTCCATCTCTACTACAGAACCGGACATGAGAGTTTCTTCTCATCCAGCTCCTCGCGAATGAAAAATAACAATTATAACATGGTATACATGTATTTAATGAATAATATACTGAATCGTGGGAGTCTTTGAGATTTTATCTAATATCTAATCTATTAGAAATTTGTATATCTTGTTTTGATAGTTTATATAAAAAAAACTAAACATGTATTCAATTTCTATTTATTTATAGTTATAGATAATTATTTTATAGATTAGTTAGAGATAATAATAATAGAATTTCGTTTTATTATAACGAGTATTTATTTTGTTTTGTCTTTTTTATTATCATATTATATTGGATCTATCAAAATTTAGAAATCCAATAAAATAAAAACTTTCGCGGGCGAATATTTACTCTTTCCATATCTATTTCAGTTGTAGGGTTATCCTATGACATGGCCTCTCAGAATAAAAGTGGATTGGTCCCGGGTTCGTTTCGCCATCCTACCCAATGAATTATTAGGATTCGTTTTCAATAGAATCTTCTGCATCCACGGGTTCCGTCGTTCCCATCGCTTCGCGATTAATGGTTAGGCCTGAATTCTACAGCGGAGCTCCTAATGAAAATGAAATGTGTTATTGAGTCAATTTTCTCAGTCTTTGTGGACCCGGGGCTCTTGACTTTTTTTGTTCTATGAACAAATTCATCGAATTATAGATCAATCAAATTAGTATTGATGCTTTATTACGCTATCCTTTATAAGATCGCTCAGAGACCTTACATATTGGAATCATATAGCATTAGTATTCTTTTTCTCTCTTTCTCTCACCCTTCCATTTATCTGCATTCTTTTTGTTATTGCTTCACAACTTAAAATCAGATTGGTTTTTCTTTTTTTTGCTTGTTTATGCAAACAAAAATTCAGTTGCTACAATGATATGATCAATATATCATATCGTGACTAGTTCTTTAGATCCAGATAATATGAAGCGGTGAGTTGGTTATTAGTTCGATAGTTATTAGTTCATACTATGGGCCAGTCCGTTTTTTTGACTACTAACCCTACAAAAACCAACGAGTCACACACTAAGCATAGCAATTATATCAATATAAAAAAATGAATTGAATTTTTATTCAACCTTATAGAATTGCCCATTTTTTTTTTTTTTATTTAACAGAAAAAGAATGAAAGAGTTTGTCATTTTTTGCTTTTTTATTTCCGATAGAACGTAAAGACAAGTCAAATAAAGGCTTAGGCTTCCTCGTCTACAAATATCCAAATTTTGATGCCTAATACCCCATAGATAGTTCCAACTGCATAGGAACAATAATCAATTTTAGCTCGAATGGTTTGTAGAGGAACTCTACCCTCTCTGATCCATTCGACACGCGCAATCTCTTTTCCGTCGATACGTCCTGCAATTTGTACTTGAATTCCTTTTGTACCTGCTTGTTCAGTTAATTCAATAGCCTTTTTCATTGCTTTTCGAAATGAAACCCTATTCTTTAATTGTCCGGCTATAAATTCGGCGAGAATATTAGGGTGTCCATAAGGGTTTGTAATTCTTGTAAGAGCAATGTTGAGTTTTCGGTTTACACAATTAATTTCTTTTTGTACATCTATCTGCAATTCTTCGATTCTTCGAGGCCCACCTTTACCTTCTAGTAATAATTTTGGGAATCCCATATAGATTATGACCTGAATCAAATCGATTCTTTTTTGAATCTTTATGCATGCAATTCCCTCAACACCAGAGGATATTTGAATATTTTTTTGTACATAATTCTTGATCCAATCTCGGATTTTTTGATCTTCTTGTAGCCCTTCGGAATAATTTTGTGGTTGTGCAAACCAAAGAGAATGATGACCTTGGGTTGCACCAAGTCTGAAACCAAGTGGATTTATTTTTTGTCCCATAATCTCCCAATACTATATATATCATGACACGTCATATCCGTGTACTTACTTATTTTTATTTCTCCATACGTTGCCTTTGAAGTATAATATGGCGTATTTGGCTCCTTTATACTTCCTTTTTTATACTTCCTTTACAGATATATCTTTTAATCCAATAGTTATATGAAAAACGGGTCTTTTTATCGGATAACTGCGCCCTCGAGCTCGAGGTTTTAATTTTTTCACAGTAGTACCCCTTCACGACTTCCGCTTTGCTAATGATTAAACTTGCTTCGTTTAAACCGACATTGTGAATAGCATTTGTTGCTGCAGAATAAACCAATTTTAAAATTGGATAACTCACTCGATAAGGCATAAGTTCGAGTCTCATACGTCTTTCTTCGTATAAACGTCCACAAATCTGATCAATTTCAATTACTCTTTCTGCTTTATTAGCAGACATACATATATGTTTACTTAAAGCGCATATATATTTCGGTATATGGATTCTTCTTTATCATAAGATTTGCCTCTCGCTAATAAACAATAAGCATCTATATTCACTTTTATTAACTACTCTTATTTTAACGACGAGATCTATTATCATTTTTTGCGTGTCCTCGGAAA